TTATCTTTATTAGAATTAGGTACCAGGCCTTATGTCAATTCCGAAGTATCTCGTTTGTTGTAACACTTCCTACAAAAGATTTTCCATTGGAATAAGAAGGGGAAGGAAGAAGGCGAGTCGGTATGCTAATTCCTCATCCTCCAATCAGTCCTTCCCACTTCCCATGGGTTATTGTCCCAACAAATAAATAATTGTAGGAGTGAAATCTTAATATAATTCGAAAAAGCGAGAGCAGTAAGTCCAAAGAAATAAACTAAGAAAAAATACGTATTGTTTTGTTATAGGATTAAACAAAGGGATTCGCAAATAAAAGCGCTAAGGCTACAACTAGTCCATAAATTGTTAAAGCTTCCATAAAAGCCAGACTAAGCAATAAAGTACCTCGTATTTTTCCCTCCGCCTCGGGCTGTCTCGCGATCCCTTCTACAGCTTGGCCCGCAGCAGTACCTTGACCAACCCCAGGTCCAATAGAAGCAAGACCGACAGCCAACCCGGCAGCAATAACGGAAGCGGCAGAAATCAGTGGATTCATGATAAATTCCTCATAACAAAATAAGTAAATAGTTAATGATACAATAAACCAAGAAATTATGACTTAATTATTCCATCGCTAAGATCTATACAGTCGAAGGAACTAAGAACTCTGAATTGAAGTAATAATATTATTGAATCATCAGAACTACTTCGATATTTCTTTTTTTTTAGTTTAAATTCACATAATTTTTGTGAATCCATATGACTTTTGTTCTTCCATTTCTTTCTTTTTTCCAAACCATTCTCTTTGAATTTTTCGTTTTTTTCCTTGATTTAATCTCTTTATTCATTCAATATTCACTTTATCTAAATTCACAGTATTAGATATTTATTAGTTATATATGAACTAAAGATATATCTAATTAATATCTAATATCACATATACATGTGTTTCTTCCATAACGTAAATCAACTATTCATATCTTACATTCAATCGGATTCTAGAATTATTCTTCGAAACATTCACAAGAGTTGTCTTATAGCAATTAGATTACATACATCTAGTTCGGCTTCTCCTCCCCTAACCAATCTATATATTTTTTTTTTAATTTCACTTTTGTTTTTTGTAAATCTTTATTTTTTCTTTTATTATTCGACCACATGGGTACAATCAATCTACATGTACAAATTCGTTAGATCGAATCATTGCGTCGAAATATCAGTATTTGATTGATATAAGTTAATGTAATTTATTATTTATTAAAATTCTCTTTTGGTCAATCGTTGAATTGGATGAAATCAACTTGAATGGGCATCATTCTATATAACAATAACATCTTTTTTTTATAGCACATTGTAGTAATACTATAAGTAATACCGTCAAAATTATTATTCAGATTATGATTACTAATAGCTAATAATATTGAATATTCGAATTAAATCAACAAAACAATAGAAAGAGAATATTCATTGGAGGGGGTATAAATGGACCGAACTTGAATTTTAGGAAAAAGATCTTTTAGATCTCTTTCCTTTTTTTTACTTCCCTGTTTGTTGCAACTCCCTAATATCTCTAAGATATTAAGCTTTTTTTACTATTACTCTCTAGAGAGTATATATATCTTATTTATATATTTATTATATATAAATAGATTATATATATTTATAAATAGATTATATATATTTATATATAATATGTTATGTTCCCTAAGCGGATTATCGTGATACGCGCATATATTGCGTAAGTCTTAAGCTAAAAAAGCCTATTTCGAAAACAAGTCAATGATGACCCTCCATAGATTCGCCTATATAAGCCGCAGCTAAAGTTGCAAAAATAAGAGCTTGAATACCGCTTGTAAATAATCCAAGTAACATGACAGGTATAGGAACCACTAAAGGTACTAAAGAAACAAGAACAACAACTACTAATTCATCAGCTAATATATTTCCGAAAAGTCGAAAACTAAGTGATAGGGGTTTTGTGAAATCTTCTAAGATATTAATGGGTAAAAGGATTGGAGTTGGTTGAATGTATTTACCGAAATAACCTAATCCTTTTTTGGTAAGACCCGCATAGAAATATGCTAATGACGTGAGTAAAGCTAAAGCAACGGTAGTATTTATATCATTTGTAGGTGCGGCTAATTCCCCATGAGGTAACTGTATGATTTTCCAAGGTAAAAGAGCACCTGACCAATTCGAAACAAAAATAAATAGAAACAAAGTTCCAATAAAGGAAACCCATGGGCCATATTCTTCTCCAATCTGAGTTTTGCTCACGTCTCGAATGAATTCAAGGACATATTCGAAGAAATTCTGAATGTCAGTAGGAATCGTTTGTGGATTACGAACAGCTATAATGGCTGAACCTAATAAGATAGCAATTACAACCCAAGAAGTAATAAGTACTTGGGCATGGACTTGAAAACCTCCTATTTGCCAATAGAAATGTTGGCCAACTTCCACACCAGATATATCGTATAGCCCTTTTAGTAGTGTGTTGATAGAACATAATAGAACATTCATA